GTTAAAAAATATTAGAATATTAAGTGTCGAGCCCCTTTTTACAAAATTTTAGTAGGGGTTCACACGTGATTAGCAAATACGAAAAATAAAAGTGGGTGCACATATATATATATATATATATATATAACGCGGCATGCCAATTTATACTTCAACTTGTTGGCTGATACGTTCTCGGGTCCTCCTTGCTTTAGGGGTTTGACAAGGATAACAGGATTTACTGAGCGTAGGGGGGTAGGGGGGTTTGACGCGCGAAAACCCAAAAGGGGGGCACTATGTAAGGATAAGTTAAGCAAGAAATAAGTATGTATGCACCTGAGTGAGTATAATGAGGTTCTTAAATTATGTCTTACGATGATGAATATTTGTTGTCACATACAAGGAAAATGCTCAACCTTAGTCAGTATTTGAGCCTGCACTCTGAGATGCAAGATGAGATGAAGAAAAAAAAGAGAACGTTATGCATATAAGAGAAGCTTTGCTAGGTGGGTAATGAACCATATGTACCACACCACTGGCTTAATCAGATGCCAGTATAATTATCCGAATGGGGGATACTCCAGTTGTACCCCTGAAATAGGAACCAGATGCCAGTAATAGTTCACAGTGTGCGACCCCCACGCCCTGTGTCCCTGATTCCATCATGCATGATGTGCCTTAATGTAAATCGTTGGTGGTTTCTTACTACATTAATATTCTCGGATGCGATTTTAGTTAGGAATTTCAAGGAAAGATTTGAGGTCAAGTTTTAAGGGATTAATATATTACCCGGCTTAATGTAGAAGTATTTCTGTGTCTTAATTTTATGCTTATGTATGTCTTAGAATTTAGTACTTGCTTTGTGGTTAAAATAATAAGTTGGTGATAATACATACATGTATTAGCACATTGTTGTAAAATTATGCATATTATGTACTAAACCATAAAGGATGATATATCCCCAGAGAATAGTTTAGTTCAGAATTCTGGCTTTGGGAGCCAGGGGTGAGAGTTAAAATCTCTCTTTTCTGGGTGCTAAAAACCTGTGGGCGGTGAGGGGGCCCCCTAGGGCCCCCCTGGGCCCCCTGTGAGTGCTGAAGCCTGCTTCGTGAGGCCTTAGGGGGGGATTTAACCCCCGATCTTCGGATTACAAGACCGATGCTTTAAAACTAAGCTACTAGGGCAGGCTAATTCCAGTGCTTTATTTTCTACTCACCCTGCTAGTGGTATAAAAATGAGAAACAGTGCAAAGTACAGGGCGGATGCGACCTGTCCAATAATAATAAATGGGTGTTCTACTGGTATGCCGCCAATTCATGTTAAGATAATCATGTCTGCCACTAGAGTCCAGAATAGGAATTGGGTGATTGGGCGGAATGTTAGTCCTCGTAGCTTGGAGGTATGGAGCAGAGGCACGACCATTAAAACTAGAATAGAAAATAGTAGAGCAAGTACACCACCAAGTTTGTTTGGAATGGATCGGAGAATAGCATAGGCGAACAGGAAATATCACTCTGGCTTGATGTGTGGTGGCGTGACTAGGGGGTTGGCGGGGGTGAAGTTTTCTGGGTCTCCTAGCAGATTCGGAGAAAATAGTGCTAAAAGCATAAGTAGAAAAAGTATAATTACGAAGCCAAGCAAATCTTTATATGTAAAGTATGGGTGGAAGGGGATTTTATCTGCGTCTGAGTTGAGCCCAATCGGGTTATTTGACCCAGTTTCATGTAAAAACAGGAGGTGCAAGATGGTTATAGCAGCAATTACAAATGGAAATAGAAAGTGAAATGCGAAGAATCGTGTTAGTGTTGCATTATCTACTGAGAACCCGCCCCAAATTCATTGGACTAGAACATCACCTACATATGGTACGGCGGATAGGAGGTTGGTAATTACTGTGGCACCTCAAAAAGACATTTGACCTCATGGCAGGACATATCCTACGAAGGCTGTCATCATAACAAGAAGTAGAAGGACCACACCAATATTTCAGGTTTCCTTATAGAGGTAGGATCCGTAGTATAGGCCTCGGGCAATATGTATATAAATACAGATAAAGAAGAATGATGCTCCGTTGGCATGCACGTTGCGGATTAGTCAGCCATAATTTACGTCCCGGCAAATATGGACTACCGATGAGAATGCGGTCGAAACATCTGAGGTATAGTGTATGGCTAGGAATAGGCCGGTTAGGATTTGAGTGGCTAGGCATAGTCCCAGAAGAGAGCCAAAGTTTCATCATGCTGAGATGTTGGATGGTGCTGGCAGGTCAACTAGTGCACTGTTAGCAATTTTAATTAGGGGGTGAGTCTTTCGTAGGCTTGCCATGATGGTTCTTGTAGTTGAATAACAACGGTGGTTCTTCAAGTCATTGGTCTCGGTTAAAATCTGAGCAAGAATTATGACCTATCTTATGTTTGTGTTACTAATAGCTTTGGTTGTAGGGCTAGTCGCTGTTGCCTCAAATCCTACACCATATTTTGCTGCGCTTGGTTTAGTGGTCGCAGCTGGGGTTGGATGTGGGGTTTTGGTTGGCCATGGAGGTTCTTTTTTGTCACTGGTACTTTTCTTAATTTATTTAGGAGGAATGCTGGTAGTTTTTGCTTACTCGGCAGCCTTGGCTGCTGAGCCCTTTCCAGAAGCTTGAGGTAGCCGCTCTGTTCTGGGATATGTTGTGATTTATCTGGTAATAGTGAGTCTAGCAGCGGGGCTATTATGGGGAGGCTGATATGAGGGTTCATGGGTGGCGGCAGATGGGTTAAAAGAATTTTCTGTTTTACGAGGGGATATTAGTGGTGTAGCTGTAATATATTCGTCTGGTGGGGGCTTGCTAGTTTCCTGTGCATGGGTGCTGTTGTTGACGCTGCTTGTTGTTTTAGAATTAACCCGTGGCCTAAGCCGCGGGACCCTCCGCGCGGTTTAAAGGAGGATAGGAATAACGGCTAAGACTAGGGTTAGGAGGAAGATGGTAAGATACGTTTTGATTATTCCTCGTGCAACATTTCCTGTAACTTTTGTTATAGTTGCTTGCGTTAGCGCCACGCCTTTTGGTCCAACGGCTTCAAGTCATGTCTTGTCGAGCTGGGTGGCAGCTGATTGTCCAAGGGTAAGTTTGGCTTTAGGGAAAAGACGGTGAACAGTTGTAGGAAAAAACCCTAGCATGTTAGAAAAGTGATGGGCAGTAATGGTAGGGGTAATTTTTATTTGTTTGTTTGTTAAGCTCGCTAATTCGATGGCCACCAGAAGTCCTACGATTGTCACTGCAAGGGCTGCTATCTTCAAGATAGTAGGCATTGTCATAACGGGTGCCTTCATGGGGAGGAAGTTTTGTGTAATAATAAGCCCCGCAATGATGCTTCCTCAGGCAAGTCGTTTAATAGAATTAATGACCAGTGGGTTATTTTCATTAATTGGGGCTAGGGGTAGGAACCGTGGAGTTCCTATAATTACAAAGTATACCAATCGAAAGCTATATACTGCTGTGAATGAGGTGGCGATTAGTGTAAGAGTTAGGGCCCAGGCGTTAAGATAAGAGGTGTTGAGGGCTTCAATAATTGCGTCTTTCGAGAAGAATCCGGCTAGGAAAGGGGTCCCCGTAAGGGCCAGGCTGCCGATGGTGAAGTAGGTCGAGGTGGTAGGCATAATATTGAACAAGCCCCCTATCTTTCGGATGTCCTGTTCATCATTTAGGCTGTGAATAATTGATCCAGAACATAGGAATAGCATGGCCTTGAAGAAGGCGTGGGTAGAGATGTGAAGGAATGCTAGCTGGGGCTGATTTAGGCCAATAGTGACCATTATTAAGCCTAGCTGACTCGATGTTGAAAAGGCTACAATTTTCTTGATATCATTTTGGGTTAGGGCGCAGGTGGCTGTAAATAATGAGGTTAATGCTCCGAGGCAGAGGCATGTTGTCAAAGCCAGAGTATTATTTTCTATGAGAGGATGAAGGCGGATGAGGAGGAAGATACCAGCAACAACTATAGTACTTGAGTGAAGTAGGGCAGACACTGGTGTAGGGCCCTCCATGGCAGACGGGAGCCATGGATGGAGGCCAAATTGGGCTGACTTCCCGGTGGCCGCTAGAATGAGTCCTATTAAGGGAATCGTTATGTCGAAGCTTTTTGACAAGGTAAGAATTTGTTGGATTTCTCAGGAGTTAAGGTTTATTGCAAATCAAGCTATGGTTATAATGAGTCCAATATCCCCAACTCGGTTATAGATAACAGCCTGAAGGGCTGCTGTATTAGCATCCGCTCGGCCATGTCACCATCCAATAAGTAGAAATGACATAATCCCTACCCCCTCTCATCCGATAAACAATTGAAACATGTTGTTGGCTGTAACTAGAACAATTATGGCTACTAAAAATGTAAGGAGATACTTAAAAAACCGGTCAATGTTAGGGTCAGAGTGCATGTATCATAGTGCAAATTCTAGAATTGATCAGGTGACGTAAAGAGCAATTGGAACGAAAATCAGCGAGTAGTGGTCAAATTTAAAGCTGATATTAATATCAAATGTTTGAGTATTTATTCATTGCCAGTTCGTAATAATACCCTCTGTTTTTAGGTTAAGGAATACTATAAGAGGTAAAAGGCTAACAAAAAATGCGGAGCTAACGGCAGTTTTGGATATTTCTGCTATGTTATGTTTCCCTTGGGTAGGGTCCAATGTAGTAAGTAGGGGGTAAATTAGGATGAAGAAAATTAGGAGGAGGGATGAGTGTACTATCAGTGTCATTTTAGCTTCCACTTGGATTTGCACCAAGAGTTTTTGGTTCCTAAGACCAATGGATGAACTATTATCCTTTGAGAGCACAAGGAAGCCTCGGATTTTAACCGTGGAGGGTAAGGATTAGCAGTACTTACTATTTTCTGTTCTCCCTTGGTGAGTAAGAGGATTTTAACCCCTGTCTTTAGAATCACAATCTAATATTTTGGTTAAACTATACCTACAATAACATCACCCTCACATAAGTTCTGGTTTTGCTACTAGGAGGATGATAGGAGCTAGATGTAGCGTTACTAATAAGTGTTCCCGAGTGTGGAATGGTTGGAGTCCTACAATGTGGTTTGGGGTTGGGCCTCGTTGGGATATAAGAAACATATACAGGGAATAGCTGGCTGTAATCAATGTCCCTAACCCGGTGAGTAGAATAGTTCATGGGGATCAACCAAATAGGGTTGTAATAATCATGATTTCTCCTATAAGGTTAGGGAGAGGGGGTAGTGCTAAGTTTGCTAGATTAGCGACGAATCATCATACTGCAGCTAGTGGAAAAATCACTTGTAGTCCTCGGGCAAGAATTATTGTTCGGCTATGGGTTCGCTCGTACGCTGTATTGGCCAGGCAAAACAGTGCTGAGGACACGAGCCCGTGAGCAATTATTAAAATGATTGCTCCCGAAAACCCCCAGGGGGTTTGAATTAGAATGCCCCCCGCTACTAATCCCATATGGCCTACAGATGAGTAGGCAATTAGTGACTTTAGGTCTGTCTGCCGAAGACAAATTGACCCAGTCATGATTACACCCCAGAGGGCTAAAATAATAAATGGGTAGGCAAGCTCTTTTGATAGAGGGTCTAGAATTACTATTATTCGCATCATCCCGTAGCCACCTAATTTTAATAGAACTGCTGCTAGTACTATTGACCCCGCTACAGGGGCCTCTACGTGCGCTTTTGGTAACCAAAGGTGGACTCCATATAAGGGTATTTTGACTAAAAATGCAATTAAGCAGCCGGCTCACCAAACCATATGGCCTCAGGAGTCGAGTTGTATAGGTTGCGAATATTGAAGTATAAACATTGATAAGGTACCTGTGGATTGCTGAAGGAGAAGAAGGGCAACTAAGAGCGGGAGTGAACCCGCTAAAGTATAAAACAAGAAGTAGGTGCCTGCGTTGAGGCGTTCGGCTTGATTACCCCATCGGGTAATAATAATAAGGGTTGGAATGAGTGTAGTTTCAAACATAATATAGAACAAAATAATCTCTGTGGCTCCGAAGGCCATAATAAGAAAAGCTTGAAGTGAGGTAAGGAGCATAATATATGAGCGTTGTCGATTAATAGGTTCAGGGCTAATGTGGTTTTGGCTGGCTAGAATTATAAGTGGGAGTAATCAGCATGAGAGTACTAGGAGAGGTGCTGATAATGGATCTGTAGCCAAATATGCGTTGGAGGAAGTTCACCCGGCTTCAGATGTTCATTTTAATCATATCAAACTCATGAAAGCAATCAAGAGGCTCTGTGTGCCTGCAGTCGTTCACAACCACTTAGGAGAGGCTAGTCAAATTATTGGAAATATCATAATGGTGGGAACTAGTACTTTTAACATTGCAGGAGATTAAGGCTCTGCAGTCGATCAGTCCCATGGGTGCGAGCAGTAGCAACTAGGAGTGCCAGACCCGTGCTAGCTTCACAAGCAGAAAAGGCCAAGAGAAGCATTGGGGCTGTTGAAAATCCGGTGGATTCGAATTGTAGTGTCCATAACGCTAGTGCAATGAATAGGGATAATATTATTCCTTCCAAGCATAGGAGTGCGGAGAGTAGGTGGGTTCGGTGGAATGCTAGACCTATTAGGCCTAGAATAAATGCTGAGCTAAAGCTAAAATGTACGGGAGTCATAAGGGGGTCGTGGAGTTGAACCACAATCTTCTGAGCCGAAATCAGAGGTCTTACTTTGGACTAACTCCCTATTCGGCTCACTCTAAGCCACCCTGGGCTCATTCATAAATTAATCCCAGGGTTAGTAAGATTAGGACTGCTGTTGCCCAGAAGAATGTTTCAGTAGGGTTGTCGAGCTGATCTCCCCATGGTAGTGGGAGGAGGAGAGCAATTTCTAAGTCAAAAAGAAGGAACAGAATTGCCACGAGAAAAAAACGTAAGGAGAATGGTAGACGGGCGGATCCTAATGGGTCAAACCCGCATTCGTATGGTGATAGCTTTTCTGCGTCCGGGGTTATTTGTGGTAGCCAGAAAGCCACAATGGCTAGGACTGAGGATAAGGTTATTGTAATAATTAAAACGGTCATAATTAAATTCATTATCTTTCCTTGGGGTTTAACCAAGACTGTGTGATTGGAAGTCACTTGTACTAACTTTAATACTAGAAAGATTATGAGCCTCATCAATAGATTGATACGTAAAGGAATAGTCAAACTACGTCAACAAAGTGTCAGTATCAGGCAGCGGCTTCAAAGCCAAAATGATGTTCAGATGTAAAGTGGTATTGGATTTGGCGGAGGAGGCATACTGCCAGGAAAGTTGATCCGATAATAACATGTAGTCCATGGAAGCCGGTGGCCACGAAAAATGTTGAGCCGTATACCCCGTCTGCGATTGTGAAAGGTGCTTCATAATATTCCATGGCTTGTAGAGTGGTGAAGTAGAACCCTAGTAGGATGGTTAATCCTAAAGATTGAACAGCTTGTTTTCGGTCCCCCTCCATAATGCTGTGATGAGCCCATGTTACTGTGACTCCCGACGCTAGTAGTACGGCTGTGTTGAGGAGTGGCACTTCAAAGGGGTCTAAGGGGGTGACTCCCGTGGGAGGTCAGCATCCTCCTAACTCCGGTGTTGGTGCTAAGCTTGCATGATAAAAGGCTCAGAAGAACCCAAGAAAAAAGAATACTTCGGAAGTAATAAAGAGAATTATTCCGTACCGTAGCCCTTTTTGTACCGGGGGCGTATGATGGCCCTGAAAGGTCCCTTCTCGGATAATATCACGTCACCACTGGAATATGGTGAGAAGTAGAAGAATTAATCCTAAAGTTATTAATGTTGTTGAATGGAAATGGAATCAAATTGCTAAGCCGGATGTTATTAGCAGGGCAGCAATAGCTCCGGTTAGGGGTCATGGGCTTGGGTCAACTATATGAAAGGCATGTGCTTGGTGGGCCATTAAACGTTTTCTTGCAGATATAGCGTTAAGAGAAGTACAAATACATAGGCTTGAATTATTGCAACTGCAATCTCTAATAGTGTTAATAGTAAAAGAACAGTGGCAGTTAGCACTGCTACTGTTGGTATAATAGGTAAGAGAACAAATACAGCTGTGGCAATAAGTTGAATTAGTAGGTGGCCTGCGGTAAGATTGGCTGTAAGACGAACACCCAGAGCTAATGGTCGAATAAATAAGCTAATTGTTTCGATAATAATTAGTACTGGGATCAGCAGGATGGGAGTTCCTTCTGGTAGAAGATGGCCTAGGGCAACTGTTGGTTGATTTCGCATTCCAATAATTACTGTGGCGAGTCATAATGGTACGGCAAGCCCCATATTAAGTGATAGTTGTGTTGTGGGTGTAAAGGTATATGGTAGTAGGCCCACCATGTTTATGGTTACCAAGAAGATTATTAATGAAGCCAATAGTAGTGCTCATTTATGTCCTCCTACGTTCAACGGAAGTATTAGTTGGCTAGTAAATTGATTAATAAATCAGCCTTGAACAGTAATAAGTCGGTTATTAATTCATCGAGATAAGGGGGCGGGATAGCACACTGAGGGCAATAGAATTGCGAGGGCAATTAGTGGGATTCCAAGATATGAAGGGCTTGCAAATTGATCGAAGAAGCTTACTATCATGGTCAGTTTCAGGATTCAGTTTTGTGTTTTTCAGCACCTATTGGGGTTAATTCATTCGGTGTAACATGGTTCAAGACTTTCGTTGGGATAAGAATTAAGAAGACTAATCAGGAGAATACTAAAATTGCGAATCAAGGGCCGGGGTTCAATTGTGGCATTTCACTAGAGGTGGTCGGGAGTCACCAATCTTTGGCTTAAAAGGCCAACGCTCTGTCCAATATTTAGCTTCCTAGCGAGGCGTCTTCTAGTATTAACGAGGATCAGTTTTCGAAGTATTCTAGTGGTACTGCTTCAACTACAATTGGTATAAAGCTATGGTTGGCTCCACAGATTTCGGAGCATTGCCCATAAAATACCCCTGGGCGCGAGGCGATGAAGGCGGTTTGATTAAGTCGTCCTGGGACTGCATCCATTTTTACACCCAGAGATGGAACAGTTCAGGAGTGTAATACATCCTCGGCAGAAACTAAGACACGGATGGGTGATTCTATTGGGATAACTATTCGATGGTCTGACTCCAGGAGCCGGAATTGGCCAGGGGTAAGGTCTTGAGTTGGTACTATATAGGAGTCAAAGCCCAGGTTTTCATAGTCTGTATATTCGTAGCTTCAATATCATTGGTGTCCTATTGCTTTAATTGTTAGGTGGGGGTCATTAATTTCGTCTATAAGATAAAGAATGCGTAGGGAGGGTAGGGCAATTAATACTAAAATGACGGCTGGTAGAATGGTTCATACAATTTCGATTTCTTGAGAATCTAAAATATATTTATTAGTAAGCTTAGTAGAGACTATTGCAACAATAATATACAACACTAAGGTGCTAATTAGGAATACAATCATTAGCGCGTGGTCGTGGAAGTGAAGAAGTTCTTCTATAACGGGTGATGCCGCGTCTTGGAATCCCAGTTGTGTTGGATGTGCCATTAAGCTTTGAGCTTAAGACATGTGGGGGTTTAACCCACGACTTCACCTTGACAAGGTGGAATAATTTACATTTTACTAATGTCTTCATAAGGAAGTGGCAGAGTGGCTATGCGGCTGGCTTGAAACCAGCATACGGGGGTTCAATTCCTCCCTTTCTCGTTAGTTTGATTGAATTTGAACGAATGCTGGTTCCTCAAATGTGTGATAAGGAGGAGGGCAGCCGTGAAGTCATTCCACGTTTGTCATTGTTAATTCTACGGACAGCACTTCTCGTTTAGCGGCGAAGGCTTCTCATAGAATAAATAGGAATATGATTACAGCCACTAGAGAAATTAGTGACCCGATGGATGACACTGTATTTCATAGGGCATAGGCGTCTGGGTAATCAGAGTACCGTCGTGGTATACCTGCTAGGCCAAGGAAGTGTTGTGGAAAGAATGTAAGGTTTACCCCAATAAATATAACTGCGAAGTGGACTTTTGTTCAGGTGCTATGAAGGGTATATCCGCTTAGCAGAGGAAATCAGTGCACAAAGGCTGCTATAATAGCAAACACAGCACCTATTGATAAGACATAGTGGAAATGGGCAACTACATAATAGGTGTCATGAAGGACAATATCAAGTGACGAGTTGGATAAAACAATTCCTGTTAGTCCGCCAACTGTAAATAGGAAAATGAACCCAAGAGCCCACAGTAGGGGTGTTTCTCATTTGATTGATCCCCCGTGAAGGGTGGCTAGTCAGCTAAATACCTTTACGCCTGTTGGGATCGCAATAATTATTGTTGCAGATGTAAAGTATGCACGAGTGTCCACATCCATACCAACAGTGAACATATGGTGGGCTCATACAATAAAGCCTAGAAGGCCAATAGCCATCATGGCCCAGACTATGCCTATGTAACCAAATGGTTCTTTTTTGCCGGAATAATAAGCTACAACATGAGAAATAATTCCAAATCCTGGAAGGATAAGAATATAGACTTCCGGGTGGCCAAAGAATCAGAATAAATGTTGATAAAGGATAGGGTCCCCTCCTCCTGCCGGGTCAAAGAATGTAGTGTTGAGGTTACGGTCTGTAAGAAGTATTGTAATTCCGGCAGCTAAGACAGGGAGGGATAGGAGAAGCAGTACGGCCGTTACAAGTACGGATCAAACGAACAAGGGGGTTTGGTATTGGGAGATGGCTGGGGGTTTTATGTTAATAGTTGTAGTAATAAAATTGATGGCTCCTAAAATTGATGAGACACCTGCTAGATGCAATGAAAAAATTGTAAGGTCTACTGATGCTCCAGCATGGGCTAGATTACCTGAAAGAGGCGGGTATACCGTTCATCCTGTTCCGGCTCCAGCTTCAACTCCAGAAGAAGCTAACAATAATAGGAATGAGGGTGGTAATAATCAAAAGCTTATGTTATTTATCCGCGGGAATGCTATGTCCGGAGCTCCAATCATTAATGGTACGAGTCAGTTTCCGAACCCGCCAATAAGAATTGGCATTACTATAAAGAAGATTATTACGAAGGCGTGGGCAGTAACGATAACATTATAAATTTGATCATCACCTAGAAGCGACCCAGGTTGGCTTAGCTCAGCCCGAATAAGGAGGCTTAAAGCGGTTCCCACTATTCCGGCTCAGGCACCAAATACAAGATAAAGGGTGCCAATGTCTTTGTGGTTGGTAGAGAAGAATCAGCGTGTGATTGCCACAGGTAGGGTAGCCGAGCGTTTAGGCGGTGGGTTGTAGCCCCGAAGACAGAGGTTTAAGTCCTCTTCCTATCAGCCCTGTGGTGAGAACACATTGGATTGCAAATCCGAAGACGTAGATTAATACTCTGCCGGGGCTTTTCCCGCCTTACTGAAGGCGACGGCGGGAAAGTAGATGGATGCTCGCTGGCTTGAGCGCTTAGCTGTTAACTAAGAGTTTGTAGGATCGAGGCCTTCCCATCTAGTAAGGCCTTAGCTTAATAAAAGTGTCTGATTTGCAATCAGTCGATGCAAGTTAATCCCTTGTAGGCCTTATCAGGGGCTAGAAGATTTTCACTTCTACTTAAAGCTTTGAAGGCTCTTGGTCTGATGTTATCCTAAGCCCCTAGGTGGTGAGTACGAGGATGGTTGGGGTTATGGGCAGCAATCCAAGGGCAGTAACAGTAAAAATGGCAAGGGGGAGGGAGGTTTGTGTTGTATGGGCCCGTCAGGGGGTGGTTGAGGCCGTGGTGTTAGGGGAAATGGTAAGAGTTATTGCGTAACATAGTCGCAGATAGAAGTACAGACTAATCAGCGCGGCGAGGGCTATAATTGTGGCGATAATAGGAAGATCCTGCTTGCCAAGTTCTTGCAGAATCATTCATTTTGGCATAAACCCGGTGAGGGGTGGGAGGCCTCCTAGAGAGAGTATAACAAGGGCAGCTGCTGATGCTAGCACGGGACTTTTTGATCAGGCTGTTGCTAGCGTGCTCACTTTAGTGGATAGCAGCATTTTCAGGGTAAGGAATGCTGCCGAGGTTATAATAATGTACGTTGCTAGGGCAAGCACAGTAAGATGAGGGGCATATTGAATTACAATCACTATCCAGCCTATATGGGCAATTGAAGAGTATGCTAAGATTTTACGTAGTTGGGTTTGGTTTAGTCCGCCCCAGCCGCCCACCAATGTGGATATGACCCCTAGTGTTGTAAGTAGCATGGGGTCAACGGTTTGTGCTACTTGAATAATTAGTGCAAGCGGGGCAAGTTTTTGTCAGGTAGACATGATCAGGCCCGTCAACAAGTCCAATCCTTGTAGAACTTCTGGTATTCAAAAGTGTATTGGTGCGAGTCCAATCTTGAGTGCAAGAGCAGCCGTAAACATTGTGCTGGCAACGGGACTTGAGAGGTTGTTGATGGTCCATTCACCTGTTAGTCAGGCATTTGTAGTGCTTGCAAATAAGATCATAGCCGCTGCAGTGGCCTGGGTTAAGAAGTACTTGGTAGTTGCCTCCACTGCGCGGGGATGATGGTGTTGTGCCATAAGAGGGGTAATCGCTAGCGTATTAATTTCCAAGCCCATTCAGGCCAGGAGCCAGTGAGAGCTGGCGAAAGTTAAGGTGGTGCCTAGTCCTAGACTAGAGAGTAGAGCTGTAAGTACATATGGGTTCATTGGTGGGGGAAGGAGTTTAACCGTCATGTTCGGGGTATGGGCCCGAAAGCTTCGTTAGCTGACCCCGCCTGTAGAAAGTGGTGTAAAGGAAGCACCAAGAGTTTTGATCTCTTGAGTATGGGTTCAATTCCCTTCTTTCTAGGAATTGAGGGGATTTTAACCCCTGTAAATCACTCTATCAAAGTGGTCCTTGGGCTCTCAGGCACAATTCCAAACTATAGTTGCGGGGGGAGCCCCGCTAGTGCGATGGGTAGGGCAGTGTGTCATAGTACAAAAGCAAGTGTGATGGGAAGAAAGTTTTTTCACACAAGATGTATAAGCTGATCGTACCGGAACCGTGGATAGGAGGCTCGTACCCATAAAAATACAATGGATAAAAGTGCAGCTTTAGCCATAAGATTAATGGTTGTAAGTTCAGGGATGCTGGGAATGTGTGAGGCCCCTAGGAAGAGTACAGCCGAAAGAGTATTTATTAGTAGGATGTTGGCGTACTCAGCCAAGAAGAATAGTGCAAAGGGACCGCCTGCATATTCTACATTAAACCCGGAGACGAGCTCCGATTCTCCTTCAGTGAGGTCAAAGGGCGACCGGTTAGTTTCCGCTAGTGTTGAAATATATCATATTGCGGCCAAGGGTCAGGCGGGGATAAATAATCAAATACTTTCTTGGGCAGAATTAAACGTTTGGAGGGTATAACCCCCAGAAAAAATAATTGTAGATAGAAGGATTAATCCCAGACTTACTTCATAGGAGATTGTTTGGGCCACGGCCCGTAGGGCCCCAATTAGTGCATATTTTGAATTTGAGGCTCAGCCTGATCCAAGGATGGAATATACTGCAAGGCTCGAGAGGGCTAGAATAAACAAGATCCCCAGATTAAGATCTGTAACCGGGAGGGGCATAGGTATTGGTGCTCATAGGGTCATGGCAAGGGTGAAGGCAAGCATGGGGGTAGCTAGGAATAGAAAGGGAGAGGATGCGGATGGTCGGATGGGTTCTTTGATGAAGAGCTTAACTCCATCGGCGATGGGTTGTAGGAGACCGTAGGGCCCTACAACGTTTGGTCCCTTTCGCAGTTGTATATACCCTAGTACTTTTCGTTCAACTAATGTTAGGAAGGCCACTGCTAGAAGTACAGGAACGATGTAGGCTAGGGGATTAATCAGGTGGGTAACTAAGATGTTCATCATAAACTGGGAAGAGGATTTGAACCTCTGGTTAAAAGGGCTTAGGCCTTTCGCAATTTACCATGCTCTGCCACCCCAGTATGTCCTTATTTTGGCCAGCTGGGGTTTTGGCCCTCCCTTTATTTTATTTATTTGTTTTCATAAATTAGGGGTGGGGCGTACCTCAAGCATGGGCCCCCCTTCTTCGATCCTTTCGTACTAGAAGAAGCAGCGTTACAGATAGAAACTGACCTGGATTGCTCCGGTCTGAACTCAGATCACGTAGGACTTTAATCGTTGAACAAACGAACCCTTAATAGCGGCTGCACCATTAGGATGTCCTGATCCAACATCGAGGTCGTAAACCCCCTCGTCGATATGGACTCTGGGAGAGGATTGCGCTGTTATCCCTAGGGTAACTTGGTTCGTTGATCGGCTTTGTCAGCCGGATCATGATTGGTCAGATGTTCTGCGGCCTAGAGATGTCTCTCTTAGCTTTAGGATGTTTTCCCAGTCCACCTGGAGGCTCTTTTTTCCTCCGTGGTCGCCCCAACCGAAGGTAAAAAATCATTATCCACAAAGTTTTTGCTCTTTATTAAGTTGCTTGACGTGGCTGATTCTTGTACCTTAAGCTCCAAAGGGTCTTCTCGTCTTGTATTATTATACCCGCTTCTGCACGGATAGATCAATTTCACTGACTGGAGGGGGGAGACAGTTAAGCCCTCGTTTAGCCATTCATACAGGTCTCCATTTAAGAGACAAGTGATTGCGCTACCTTTGCACGGTCAAAATACCGCGGCCGTTGAACTTGTAGTCACTGGGCAGGCTGGACCTCCTATACTTGGTTGTGTTGCAGGAGGCGATGTTTTTGGTAAACAGGCGAGGCTTGTGTTTGCCGAGTTCCTTTCCCTTCTTTTAGTCTTTCCTTTAATAGCACGCCAGTGTGGGGGTAACGATGGGTTTACTGTGGGTTCTTCCTGGTTTCGTTGTAATACACACTACTCTCTTGGGTTGAGTTCGTTAATTGCCAATGGTCGGTCCGGTTTGGCTTACACTTGTGCTTGGAGAAGGGCTGGCCTTCTTGTTACTCATTTTAGCATAGTCTCTCCCATGTGGGCATGGGCTGGCCTAATAATATTTAGGGGAGTAAGATTTCTTGTCGGAATAATAAACTTATTTCTGTCTGAGCTTTAACGCTTTCTGTTTAGATGGCTGCCTTTAGGCCCACTAGAACAGGATGTCTTATGTATTATGATCTTTATCCTCCTGGAAAGGTTGTGTCCTTTGTTAAAGGGGCTGTACCCCCTTTAACTAACTCTCATATATTTCCCTCTAATATCTTTTTATACCTTTTGATTCAGGGAGTACGAGGCTGAACTTCTATTCACTTCTTAGGCAACCAGCTATCACCAAGTTCGGTAGGTCTGTCACCTCTACCCGGAGCTCTTCCCACTCTTTTGCCACAGAGACGGGTTGGCCCTTAATAGGCTGTCTCGGGGTAGCTCACTTGGTTTCGGGGTTTCAAACTAAAGGTCTCTTTGCTTGGGTATACTGGCTAAATCATGATGCGAAAGGTACAAGATTTAATCTTTGCTTTTTGGTGCTTATATAAGTTATTTCATTTCTCTTTCAGCTTTCCCTTGCGGTACTTTTTCTATTGCTCCGGGTGTAACCTTTTCTGTCGCCCATACTAAGGTAAAAGAATGATTTAATTTTTGGTGTTAGGCTTATTTTGTTTTATTTATATTGTTTAGTTATTGGGTAATTGAGCTAGCTGTTTGGCTCAGGGCGATCCAACTTGCATGGATGTCTTCTCGGTGTAAGTGAGATGCTTGACTGACTCAGCCACACCCTGGGTTTATCCAAGTGCACCTTCCGGTACACTTACCATGTTACGACTTGCCTCCCCTTGTCAGTGCTATTGTGTTATTTATCTTCGATGCGTTTTGACGGGGGAGAGTGACGGGCGGTGTGTACGCGTCTCAGAGCCGGGTTCAAAGGGACACTCTATTTCCCTTTTACTACTAAATCCTCCTTCAAGCACTATTTCACAGTGCATATCCGTAATATTCTGTGGTAGAAAATGTAGCCCATTTCTTCCCACCTCATGCGCTACACCTCGACCTGACGTTCTGGGCTGTGCCCATTTTGCTTACTTTATACCCTTCACAGGGTAAGCTGACGACGGCGGTATATAGGCTGGGTTGGCTAGAAGTGGTGAGGTTAGACGGGGGTTATCGGTTCTAGAACAGGCTCCTCTAGGGGGGTCTGAGACACCGTCAGGTCCTTTGGGTTTCAAGCTGATGCTCGTAGTACCCTGGCGGGCATCTCATTGTATTTAGATGCCTAAGTTTACGGCTGAGCATAGTGGGGTATCTAATCCCAGTTTGTTCCTCAGCTTTCGTGGGGTCAGGTTAGTTATTAAAGCTACTTTCGCATATAGGACCTCGGACACCCAGAAGCGTATGACGGCCAAGGGGCCATTTGGCTTTAAAAAATTCTATTCATCCTTAACCACCCTTTACGCCGTTAAAATATCAACTAGGGCCTCTCGTCTAACCGCGGTGGCTGGCACGAGTTTTACCGGCCCAATATAACGTTAACTGAGTCAAGTTTTCACTTATGGCTTAATATTTATCACTGCTGAATACCCTTGGGGGTGTGGCTCGGCTAGGCGTCCTGGGCTAATACTTGTGCCTGATGCCCGCTCCTCGTCCCCGGGGAGGGGGATTGAGGGCATACTCACTGGGTTGCGGAGACTTGCATGTGTAAGTTGGGCTAGAGCTGATAATAAGGTCGGGACCATGCCTTTGTGCACGCGGAGTTTCTTAGGTCTCGTCTTAGCATCTTCAGTGCTATGCTTTATATTAAGCTACGCTAGC